CCAAGTGGGTTCATGCTAGATAAAAATAAAAAAGGAAACTCTAAAAATTTCTTTGTTCTCAACGCCCCTAAATTTCCAGGAATTAGTCACTTCAACAGTCTTCAATGGTTATACGGGTATCCAAAGTACGAACGAGATGGATGTTTATTGTTCCAACCATTTTAATTAGTCCCAATCCCAAAGAAGAAGAAGAAAGGGAATCATTTTGAAGAAAGTTTTCGTGTTGTTGATTTCTCGGCGTAGTGCTTCTTCCCCGATGCCTCCTATTCGTATATTGTATTAGTTTAGTGTAGTAGGATTGATCTCTAATACGGGAACCATAGGTAAAAACCTTTTGCTCAATACTAGAATTCACAATTGAAGCATCTAAGGCTGCATTAATCGTGGATACATGACAGAAGGGATTGCTTTTTTTATATTCTAAACTTCACCTTCAAAAGCGTAGATTTTTTTTCAATACTCGTTTTTCTTTCTATTCCAAATCGGCGAGAAATAAAAAAAATAATGATAATCAAATCGCACCATCTCTGTAATAAGTAAATGCCTCTTTTTCTCCGGAAGTTGTCGGAATGACTCGTAATAAGATATCGGCTACAATTGTAAAGGTTTTATCAATAAAATTTCCATTTATACGCGATCTTGGCATAGGTAGTAATCCATTCTATAACTCTTTTTATTTCCTTTACCTTTTCTTTTGTAAGAAAATTTTCTCACAAACAAAGGAATTGTATAGTACGAACTCACATAAAAGCGGACTCATAAAAAAAAACCTTCTATCTACTTCCAATTCCAATTTTTCCGGTCAAAAAAGGGATCTATTAACCATAATCTAAAAAACGATGAATAACTCGCTATTCACCCAGGTACTCAGTCATAATCCTGATGTCGGAGAGATGGCCGAGTGGTTGAAGGCGTAACATTGGAACTGTTATGTAGACTTTTGTTTACCGAGGGTTCGAATCCCTCTCTTTCCTTACTTTCAACTAATTCACCAATCGTACGTGATTGACCACAATGTATCAAATCAAATAAAAAAGAATAGATATAAAATCTACCTTGTTTTGATTTTGAAATAGATTCTTTATTCCTAATTTTTTTGATATGGAAAATGCTGGGAAGAGCAAACAAGGGATCCAAATCTCCCTACCAATCTATGATACATGAATAGGAAAAAGATTCCCCGACAAAATCCCTTACCTTGTGCGTGCCTTTTTTTTTAATAAAAAACCAGGGCAAAGCGGAGTTGTCCGAACTCTTGTTTTTAGTTATTTTTTTTACTTAAGTTAGGTTTATTAAGTCTGTCGAGAGTAATATTCTACGACAAGCAATTCATTTATTTTCAAACCGACGCATTTCCTATCTATTATTTGATTGACTAACCCTTCATATTGGAATGTGTGAAGAGTCAGATGGTTTGGCAATTCCTCAGGGGCAGATGAATCAAGAAGATTTTGAACCAAAGTTCTAGAGTTTTGTTCATCCTTCACTGTAATAATATCTCGGGGTTTGCAGCGATAACTTGGTATATCAACTATACGACCATTAACTAAAATATGTCCATGGTTAACTAATTGGCGCGCTTGAGGAATAGTCAAAGCCATACCCAATCGAAAAAGGATGTTATCCAAACGCATTTCAAGTAATTGTAGTAAAACTTGACCAGTTGACCCCTTGGCTTTTCCGGCGATACGAACATATTTAAGTAATTGACGTTCTGTAAGACCATAATGAAAACGCAATTTTTGTTTTTCTTCTAAACGAATACGATATTGAGATTTTTTTCCGGAGCGTGATTGGTTTCTAAGATCGCTTCCTGCCTTAGGCCTTTTACTAGTTAGTCCCGGTAAAGCCCCCAGACGGCGTATTTTTTTAAAACGAGGCCCTCGGTAACGTGACATAAAGACTCCTTTTTTATTGAAATTGTACAAAACTAAACAAAATTAAAACTGAACTAAATGATAATGATAAATGACGTGAAATCCACTCCAATAAACTATTGGAATACAAAGAGTAAGAAGATATATTCTCTCAATATACAGATTTTTTTTATTGTATATACAATATATATAAATCAAATAAATCACAAAAATTTTTCTTTATTTTCTTTATTTATTTTGCAAAGATCTAACTCTTTTACCCAATATATCTTCCTATATGGAAGTTTATATGACATAATATAAATGGAGTGGTAACTCTTGGAAAAAGGTGAAAGAAGTCTTTTCAATCTTCTTTGATTTTGAAAGTGCATTAAAAATCATGTAAAAAAACGAAAAAATATGGAAAAGCCGGCTATCGGAATCGAACCGATGACCATCGCATTACAAATGCGATGCTCTAACCTCTGAGCTAAGCGGGCTCAAATAAATATATATATCATTAAATAAATAAAACATAACCTTAATTAATAGAATATAGCAGTATATCGACTTTCTAATTTTCATTTTATTAGTTTCTAAATAAGAAAATCTTAATTCGATCATAAATCTTTTTTTTTTAGTTAAATGATATCTGATTTGAAATTCTTGTTTTTTTGTTCTAACCTCATGCTATTATTATTTTATACTTTTTTTTTCTTTTTATTTCTAATATTATAGAATTATTCGAATTAATATTCGAATAGAATTTTTTATAATTATTCGAATTTCAAATCTACGAAGTAGACTTAAAATCTTTTTCCATTGCACATTGTAGAATTCTAAGTTTTAATAATAATTATCAATTTCTTTTCATGAAAGTAAAAAAAAAAAAAAAGAATCGACCGTTCGACTATTTCTTCAAATTTAAGACAAATATGAGAAAAGGAAGAACATATATATGTTATGTAATATATAACCATATTGAATTGCAAATAAAAAAATGATAGAATCTTTGTTGATTAGACTCAATCAATATGGGTCGGGCTCAAAAAAATGAAAGAAGATACCAAAGAAAAAAGTATCTATATGTAATGAATTCCAAGATTTCAGCATAAGAAAAAGTGGAAAGACATCATAATGAGATCCTAATAAAAATAAAAAAGGGGATATGGCGGAATTGGTAGACGCTACGGACTTAATTGGATTGAGCCTTGGTATGGAAACCTACTAAGTGATAACTTTCAAATTCAGAGAAACCCTGGAATTAACAATGGGCAATCCTGAGCCAAATCCTTGTTTACGCGAACAAACCCCGGTTTAGAAAGCGAGAAAAAAGGGATAGGTGCAGAGACTCAATGGAAGCTGTTCTAACAAATGGAGTTAACTACCGTGTGTTGATAAAGGAATCCTTCGATCGAAACTTCAAATCAAAAAGGATGAAGGAGAAAAACCTATATTGTCTAAATATAGGTAACACAAAACGATCTCAAAAATAACGACCTGAATCTCGATTTCTATTTTTTTTATAAACAAAATAGAAATGTTGTGAATCAATTCGAAGTTTAAGAAAAAATCAAATATTCATTGATCAAATGATTCACTTCATAGTCTGATAGATCCTTGGTGGAACTTATTAATCGGACGAGAATAAAGATAGAGTCCCATTCTACATGTCAATACTGACAACAATGAAATTTATAGTAAGATGAAAATCCGTTGACTTTTAAAATCGTGAGGGTTCAAGTCCCTCTATCCCCAACTCTACTTCCCAAAAAGTCTGTTTGACACCTTACCTTTTTTTAGTTATTCAAGAATTCATTATCTTTTTTCATTCATCCTACGCTTTTACAAACTAATTTCTTTTCTGATTATATACAAGTCTTGTGGGATATATCATACACGTACAAATGAGAAAGAAATATTGATTTGAATGATTTAGAATCTATATCATTTTTCATTTTAAAACTTAGAAGGTCCTCGTTTATTTAGAAGATCCAAGAAATTCCCGGTCCAAAACTTTTTTAATTTATTACTATTGACATAGACCTAAGTCATCTATTAAAATGATAATGATACTTCGGTAATGGTCTGCATAGCTTAGGTGGTAGAGCATAGGACTGAAAATCCTTGTATCACCATTAGTATGATACTTTAGTAAAAATAAAGGTTGGCATAGCTTAGTTGCAGAGGACTGTAAATCCTTATGTCACCTTTAGTAAAATCGGGATGATACTTCAGTAGATGATACTTCCGTAGATGATACTTCCGTAAAGGTCGACATAGCTTAGTTGCAGAGGACTTAAAGTCCTCGTGTCACCGGCCGGGATAGCTCAGTTGGTAGAGCAGAGGACTGAAAATCCTCGTGTCACCAGTTCAAATCTGGTTTCTGGCATAGGATTAATTATTTCTATTCTTCAAATTAAACGTATTTTTAGTAAAAAAAGTGCAACCACTCTTTATCCCCCTCTCTTTTTTTGTTCATGTTGGAGATCCATCCGTTCAAAAAGAATGTATAATACTTTATACATAATACATATTCGAAAGGAAAGGTTAAATGAGTTCTGTTTGAAAGAATCAAACAAGTAAAAAAAGGTATAGATATACTATACCTATAGTATTCATAGTTGAAGGGGCAGAAATACCCCAAGATGTATTAGATACAATAGAAATTTAATTGTACCCCCCCTCATTTATTGCTTTCCGATCTTATTTATTCATTCCCAGTTATGTAACTAAAGTTGACTAAGTTATGTGCGCGATACAAAGTTCATAATGCAGAACTCGTTTTTTTAGTTCATCCTATTGGCTCGGCTTTTACGAAATAAAAAAAAGTATCTTTCAAATTGGAGATCAAGCTATCTATAATAATATGAACCAGACCTCAATTCTTCTGTTTGTTTGATCTAAAAAAGAATTGAATTCAAAATATTCCTTGAAGGTCTGTAGTTGTAGAAGCTTGGGCTCCTTTTTTATCATTCAATAAGCATCTTGGATTTCATAAAAATTGGGGGCAATATAATCCTTACGTAAAGGCCACCCTATCCAACTTTCGGGCATTAGGATCCGTTTCAGTCGTGGATGGCTATCATAAGTGATTCCTAACATATCATAAGATTCCCGTTCTTGAAAATCCGTACTTTTCCA